AATGAAAACCACACGATTGCAGGTAATGCCAGAATTTTCTATTTTGTAAGGATCCATCAAATAAGGTTTCCTTAGAAAAAGATTATATAAAAGCAATTATAAATAGATACGAATAGAGCAAGAAAAGAAGGAAATAAAAAAAACATAGTATAGAAAAGATATCCAAAATGATATAGAAATCACTATCCTATCCTTAGTTTTTATTTCCTTAATTTAATAATTTAATTGAATTTCGTTTGATTAGGGCAAAGTTCCTTAAAAACCTCTGCCTTTTTTAAAATATCCTGAACAGTTCCTGTAGGCTGAGCGCCTTTTTCAAGGAAATAGAGAATAGCGGGAACGTTTAAATAAGTTTGATTCTTGATAGGATCATAAAAACCCACTTTCCGAAGATCTCTTCCTTCTCTTCGAGATCGAACATCAATTGCAACGATTCGATAGACGGCTCATCGGGATAGATGTAGATGAAAAAGAACTCCCCCCCCCCCCTAGAACCGTATAAGAAGTTTTCTCCTCGTACGGCTCGAGAAAAAATGATTCGAAGTTTTGTCTATGGATAAAATTAGAATAAATAGGAAAGGAATCCGTCAAATAAATTAGTCTATAATTTAACTCATAGTCATTTTTATTTAGCTTCCTTCCTGAAAAAAAAAATCATTTGTACTCATAACTCAAGTTCAATAATTCTCAAATATCTTAAATAAATTAAGATTTTTCTTTTTTTGAGTGGTCTTTAACCCCCCCTTTTTTCGTCTCGTTTAAAATATTTTTGGATTCTTTATTTGGATCCGTGAGACAATTGAAGTGATGTTTCCTTGTTCTGGGATCCTTTATCTTGGTTTTAAATCATTGGGTTTAGACATTACTTCGGTGCTTCTTAATCCTTTCAAAATGGTAGCAACATACCCCTTTTGTGATTTCTTTCTATCAAAGAATCATACCGATGGTTGATTCGTGCGCGATACACTGTGGATCGAAAAAGTTTTAGCCGTTCCAACCAATTTTTTTGAATTGAAAATTTGCTCGAATCGGATCCTTTCGATTTCTATATCGAAGATATACTTACGAAGTTGTTCCAAATTTATTGATTGGCATTAACCCTAGATCGTTGCCCCTGAGAAATTAATCAATACTTTCTACTCGAGCTCCATCACGAACTATTTACATTACAACCCAATAAAAAAAAGAAGGGTTCTAGTAGAATAGAAAAACGACGTCGAGCCAAGAGCACCTTCATTCCTATATAAAATGGTGGATGTAAGAATAAGAATCCACACCGGATCGTGTCCTTCAAGTCGCACGTTGCTTTCTACCACATCGTTTTAAACGAAGTTTTACCATAACATTCCTCTAATTTGGAACCAGTATGGAATTGATTCAATTATGGAATCATGAATAGTCATTGGTTCAGTCGGTACAGAGACATAGTCATTTATATTTTTTCTTATCTACATAGATAAGAAATCTTTTTCTGAAGAAATATTAGCAAGACCCCGGCTTTTTTGTATGAATGGAACTTTTTCTATAAATCTCTATCTCAAAAAAATGTCTAACAGAAATATACAGAAATCTAAATATAGAAATAACATAACTAACAGAAATCACACGAATAAATAAATTCTATTTGACTCTGCCTCTTCAAGTGACTCAATAAGATAGACTGACCCATTCCAACTTCCCAAAACTTCCCAAAGATTCAATCCATAAAGAATCATTACAAATCTTTATACTTGAAAAAGTTTCTTACTTCTACATCATTATTTGAGTCAAGTTTTACAATAAAGACTCCATTTGATTATCATAAGAAAGATCATTTTCTATTTCTTTTCGAATGGAATTGTCAATGATGTAAAGCAAATAATCTAAATAGATCGAACAATAAAAAGAAATATCATTGTTAAATATTTAAATTTTAATATTTTAGGGATGCAATTTTTTTTCACAAAAATAGTTTGTCACTGAAATAGGATAACAATACATACGTATAGGCTAAGCACTTCCTCTTTTATATGTATTTTCATATTTTGTTTAACCTGAGGTTAAGTAATCTTTCTACAGATCTATGTCCCATCTTATCTTTATCTGGATCACACAAAAGGGTTTAGTTACTTTTGCATGTCATTTGAACTCGATTTAGTTCAGTTTGTGAAAAATTCAGATATAATTCCGAAAAGAATCATTCAAAATCAAAAAAGAAAGAGGAATTATATTCTATCCAATATTAGACCTTGAAACAGAACCTTGTTGAACAAAAAAGAAGTATTCGGAGACAAGGGATATGCTCTGGGACGGAAGGATTCGAACCTCCGAATAGCGGGACCAAAACCCGTTGCCTTACCGCTTGGCTACGCCCCATTTCTATTTTTATTGGACACTAATACTAATAAAGAATAATATTGGTATTAAGTGTTCGTCAATTCCAGTCCAACTATCTATAGAAAATCTTTCTTCTTTATAGAATTTATTATAGATTCGTTGCTAGGATTTTGACATGTGTATATCTAGAATTCAACTGAATTTATTGATCATTACATATAATTCAATTAAGATATTGTATGAAAGTATGATTTCTTCTATTCTCCTTTGAGAATTGGAGGATTTTTGATTGAGTGGAAAAAGAAGGATTTTTTTGTCTACCTTACTTTCTTCATTTTTCCTTATATCAATAACTCAATCAAAATGCAATTATCTCGACGAAAAAAAATGTCTGTTATGCTTAATATCTTTAGTTTGATCTGTCTTAATTCTGCCCTTTATCCGAGTAGTCTTTTCTTCGCCAAATTGCCCGAAGCCTATGCTTTTTTGAATCCAATCGTAGATGTTATGCCAGTCATACCCCTGTTCTTTTTTCTTTTAGCCTTTGTTTGGCAAGCTGCTGTAAGTTTTCGATAAGATCTTTAATAGTATCATTTATTCGAGAAAAATGATAACAATTGATAAGATCAAATAAGTCTGACAGTATGAACCTTCAATTCAAACATTGAAATTCTCGGATAGCCGCGGGAAATCCGGCTCGCCCCATTTCCCGATTTTAATCCTTTTTCCGGCGAAATACCTTATTAGCTTAGGGTCGCTTACAATATCTAATTGTGGGTATGAAAGTGATTTGTGGTAATCAAAGACTCTTATTAAAAATTTCAACTTCATTTGAATTTCTGAACATTCTTTTCTATTTCTAGAATTCATTTCTTGGTGTAAAAATAGGATATGTGATATAAAAATGGAGGATCTATTATCTTTTCTTTTCTCGTTTTTCTTTTTCAAAAAATGATCTTGGAGGTTGTGTAATGCTTACTCTCAAACTTTTCGTTTACACAGTAGTAATATTCTTTGTTTCTCTCTTCATCTTTGGATTCCTATCCAATGATCCAGGACGTAATCCTGGACGTGAAGAATAAAATAAAAATTTCGTTTTTCTTGCTTGATTTTCCAATTTTCTTAATATTTTATTTTAGCTATTCCACACATTTAACTAGGAAAAAAAATAAACAGGGGTTTGCTAAATTTGAAATAAAAAAATAGAAAGTCATCAACGGAAACGGAAAGAGAGGGATTCGAACCCTCGGTACGAATAACTCGTACAACGGATTAGCAATCCGCCGCTTTCGTCCACTCAGCCATCTCTCCCAATTGAAAAAGATAATTACTATGTTACATTACACATCAAGTAAGGATTAAAGAAAGTATTTCTTTCACATTCTTTATCGTTATTATATAATTAGCAATTCCATTTAGATGCTCGAAAGATCCAAATAGAAAGATAAATAAAGAAGACCTTCTTGTTTTTATTTTGTTCGAAGTGCCCTTTTGGCCTGGCCCGGTCAATACCCAGCCGGGCCTTTTTTTGTTCCAAAAAATGCCCTTTATTTTTTATTTATAGGCAACATACTCTAAATAGCCAATTTGGTATCTGTGTAACAATTTCCGTTCTGGGGTTTACATATACTTATCATTTTTGTTATAATGGAAATTGAGAAGGATTTTTGATTCAAAAGAATCAATTAAGTATGTATCAATTTGTATTTTCTTATGTCATTAGGCAAACCTAATTTTAAATTCAAATCCAAGAATCATTCACGAATTCTCAGTCAACGAATAGTTAATGGTTCCCATTTGTCATAAATTTTGGTTTTTTTGAGTGAAAATATCAATTTTATTTTTCAATAGAAAAGTGAGGGGAAGCTTTTTGACATTGTGTGTTTTGAGATACTATACAATCAATCGAAGGGGTAGATCAAATACAATCAAAAGGGGAAAAAGGGTTTCTTTTCTAATTTTTCTAAATTTAGAAAAAGGATTAAAAAAGGTATGCAAGTACAATAAACTAAAATTTAGTAATCCAACCCCAAAAGGGAAATTTTTATCCTATTGTGTATCGTTTTGGCGGCATGGCCGAGTGGTAAGGCGGGGGACTGCAAATCCTTTTTCCCCAGTTCAAATCCGGGTGCCGCCTCATCAACAAACGAATCGAAATCTCTTATTCTGTTCTGCTGATATAACCCAACCAAATTTTAACCAGCAGAACAGAATAAGGGGACTGTTAATACTTGGTTGATTCTAAACATCCGTTCTGGGGATTTTGTAAAGAAATCTTTGAATCCAAAATTAAAAGAAAGATTCTAATGGTCGAAGCAAGACTTCCCGATTCCTTTCTACTACTAATGTAATGTCTACTGATTGGGTCTTGATTGGATAGCCGGTAGATAATTTAACTACTGGTTGGGGGAAGTTCTTTCTATACTGTAATCTACATATATAGACTCGCGAGAATCTCTGAGTGTTCAGGCATTCAATCACTATTAGATTGAGATGGATAATTTTCTTTTTTATAGAAAATAAAAAGTGAAAAAAAGTTGTGTGTGTGTGTTTTTTTTCTTTTTTTTTTTTTAATCCCTCGTCAAGAGTATATATCTCTCAACTCCTTCAGAGAGACAATCGGGAAAGGGTACGTATTAGATCAAATAGGAAAAAGTTTGTAATAGATAGCAATTGATCTATTTTGACTTTGAAGGGCAAGAAAAAAGGAATGGACCCTCTTATTTTATTACTAGATGTTCCATTAGTAACATTCCTTTGTAGTGTGATTGTTTATTTTACTTGTGTTTAGTCTTTCCCGATTAGAAATCATATAGGAATTTTTGAAATGGATTTATTTGATTGGTTCATCAATAGTGTTCGGCCAGAATCCCTTTTTGACTCTGGACCATTCATTCTACTATTATTAGTGAGCAATAATGGAATAATTCTATCATAGAGATAAGGGACATCATTCACATGGATATAGTAAGTCTCGCTTGGGCTGCTTTAATGGTAGTCTTTACATTTTCCCTTTCACTCGTAGTATGGGGAAGAAGTGGACTTTAGAAGCACTCCTAATTTAGTTTTTAGTTGAGGAATGAAACGGTATCAATTGTTTTATAGATCGTTCTGCAACGCATTTTTTATTTGAATTGAAATAATTTTCAAATCAAAATATCTTCATTTCCAAATTCCATTGGATTCTAGTGGAAAAATGTATTCTATATTCTATAACAGTAAAACAATTATTTCAGCTTCATCGGAATAAATAGATGTATCAAAGAAATAGAATTGGGTCCTACGTCAATTCCATATATGGATTAATAACTACATATATTGAAGATAGAAGCTAATATTAATATTAATATAGTATACCAACTTTATTAGAAACAATTTTATACACTACTATAACACTAATAGAGAGTATGGTAAGTAAGAAATTTATTTATTACTTACCATACTCTCGGATCTCATAGAATACCGCCGATTATAGCCCCTTGATTTCATTTAAGACGCAAAAATAGAATACTTTTCATTTGATTTCTTCAACTATGGATAATAATTCAGAAGTCAAGTTTCATTTAAAGTAATTAATCATTTTGACTGACTGTTTTTACGTAAATTATAAGTAGAAAAGCAGTAGGAACTAAAATGAACAGTGCAGTAGCAATAAATGCAAGAATATTTACTTCCATAATCTCATCGTTTTTTTATTTCACAATAACTCGGGATTTAATCCCATAGAGATGATAAATCTTTCACCTGTCAATTCAATGAATGCATTACCTATCGATGATCTTGAATCGGATCAATATCATGAATAACAATATCTGAGCTATTAAATTAATTCGTCGTCGAGAATTGAATAGTATAACATACGAACATCTTTTATCCATACCGAATCCAAGATTGGATTCCCGGACCAATCAAAAATGCCTTTACTTTATTTATCCTTCTTTTCTGTTCTTTCTTTTCTATAACCTACCTTAGGTCTTCCTTATAGAACCATCAAACGAAACGAAAACCACCCGTCCGAACTACAAAACCCCAACAAACAATACAAGCGAAGTGGAAAAAGAGAGGAATTAGGTTCTAAATTTTAATGATCTAATTTGATTTGGAAGACAAAGAAGTATGAGAAAGATGAGTCGCGGGAGAAAAGATGGAATATTCTATCAACTTAACTATTTTAGTTATTTTCATTTTAGTTTAGGGTTTGTTCTTTCTTCGACAGAATCCTGAAAAAAAGAAGGGAAACCCCTTCGGAATTCAATTATGCTCTCTGTCCCTTCTTTCACAGAAAATGGAGAGGCGAATTGATGTACTTATTGGATCCGTCGGGACTGACGGGGCTCGAACCCGCAACGTCCGCCTTGACAGGGCGGTGCTCTTGCCTATTGAACTACAATCCCAGGGAAATAAGAAGAGATCTAGCAGAAATTTTGGATTCTTTTTTATTCTCTCGTATCAGGTATTTCTTAAGAACAAGAGTGTTCTACCATCTGATAGTAGATTGACAAATTGTTGGGCCGAGCTGGATTTGAACCAGCGTAGACATATTGTCAACGAATTTACAGTCCGTCCCCATTAACCACTCGGGCATCGACCCAACGCCTAATTCATTTTAGACGTTCCATAATCAACTTCCTTTCGTCTCTCAGGCATATTTGACAAATACAGATCACTTGATCTAAAATACAAAGTCCCACTGAGTAGACTATTAGAAGGACTTGACAAATATGGATCACTTGATAGAAAATCCCACTCCTATAGTCTTGAGTCTTGGTACACCCCTAGAGGGACTTGAACCCTCGTTTTCTCCGTGAAAGAGAGAGGTCGTAACCACTGGACCATAGGGGCGGCCACCTTGATTCATAAATCAACTAGAAATAATAGGTCCCGGCCACCTTTAGGGAATAAAAAAGAACTAGAAATACAATAGGTAATAAGAAAAATACCATAGGTAATTAATGCCTAAGGCCACCTTAACTTAATATAACTCAGGCCGAGAGCCGCCTTTAGGAGATGAATAGGAGATGAATAGGAGATGAATCAAACCGAAAAACTCGTTAACTATTCTGGAGGTTAATGGTAATCAAACTTTACCATTAAATTACAACCTTGAAACTTGATTTCATTGGTCTTTCTCGTCTTTATCTCTCTCATTCACAAAGGGTTCTGCGTTGGATCCAAGATCCTTTA